ATTCTTGGTCATTGAGATTCATGAGAGATTGGGATTAATATTTAGGGATAGATATTACCTCTCTTTTTCTGCTCTTTCAAATAAATTGAAATGATTGAAGTTTTTCTATTTGGAATCGTCTTAGGTCTAATTCCTATTACTTTGGCTGGATTATTCGTAACTGCATATTTACAATACAGACGCGGTGATCAGTTGGACCTTTGATTGAGTAACATCTTTTTTTTTTTTATTGACCTCCTCCTTAATCTGCAGGGGGTCAAATTCAGGTTGCAGTTCAAGTTAGTGAAGTTGTTTTATTGTGATTCGACATTACAAGAACAGAATCACGCTCTGTAGGATTTGAACCTACGACATCGGGTTTTGGAGACCCACGTTCTACCGAACTGAACTAAGAGCGCTTTCTTATGACAGCAGATACGACTGTCAAGAAAAGGATTCTTTTTGTACCCCCAATACATTTTGCATGCATTGCATATAGTATCATAAAATAAAAGATTATGTCCAATTTTCATCGATCTCAATTGACCCCTCGTTACTGGCCATAGGAAAAATAATAGGTAGGGATGACAGGATTTGAACCCGTGACATTTTGTACCCAAAACAAACGCGCTACCAAACTGCGCTACATCCCTTTTAATTGTTGTACAGTGTCATTGTAGAGAATCCCTGTCTTGTTTTCCACATCGTTATTTCCTCTATCTATATACAATTTCTCTTGCCATTTCTTCTTTTTGGTCTCATATAATAAAAGAATTATATACATATGAAACCTAACGTATAAAAGAATTAATATTTATCGGTAATGCTCAGGAAGAGGGGGTCATCTTTTTCTGTTTTAGGTACAAGTGGATCTCATCTACCGGATCATTGTACATATCCATTTTAGTTAGGGATTCCGCATACAAATACAAGTGATCTTTAACTACATATGCATCTGATCATATATGTATTCCAATAAAGAAGGAGGATTTTCAATGCGAGATATAAAAACATATCTCTCCGTGGCACCTGTGCTAACTACTCTATGGTTTGGGTCTTTAGCAGGTCTATTGATAGAGATCAATCGTTTATTCCCAGATGCGTTGGTATTCCCCTTTTTTTCATTCTAGTTATCGATATGGGAATGGATGAATGAAGAAGATTAGAGAAATTCTCTGTGACCAACCCCCCCCCCCTTTTTTTTCAGTTCTTTAGGATAGGAAGGAAAGAGAAAGAATAAAAGTGGATTGAACCTCAGTCAAACTCGGGTTCAGGATAGAATTAATAGAGGTAGAACAGAAATAGAAATGGGGGTCTAGGGCAGGCTGTTCGAGATCATATAAGATAGTAAATGAAATGCTGGGATTAGGAATAATGAATAGTTAGAAATAATTGTATTACTTATGATTTTATTACTTTATTGATTGCAACGAAATCTTTCATAATTGGATTTCGAGTTAGCAACCTATTTTCTATTTATTTTTCGTTCCTTTCTTCTTCTTCGGTTCGGATCGAAAATAGAAGAATTGAGTGAATCCAAAGGAGGTTCATGGCCAAGGGTAAAGATGTCAGAGGAATAGTTATTTTGCAATGTACCAGTTGTGTCCGAAATGATTTCAATAAAGAATCGCGAGGCACTTCCAGATATATTACTCAAAAGAATCGACACAATACACCTAGTCGATTGGAATTGAGAAAATTCTGTCCTTATTGTTACAAGCATACGATTCATGGGGAGATAAAGAAATAGATCGAACGGAACACGTGTACCATCCTTCCAAGGAACAGGAAGAAATTATATATATATATAAACAAATCAAGTCCTATTTCGGTCGGATCCGAAATGAATGAAGAAATGGGATTTTAGAGATAAGGAATAAACCATGGATAAATCCAAGCGACTCTTTCGTAAATCCAAGCGATCTTTTCGTAGGCGTTTGCCCCCAATTGGATCGGGGGATCGAATTGATTATAGAAACATGAGTTTAATTAGTCAATTTATTAGTGAACAGGGAAAAATATTATCTAGACGAGTGAATAGATTGACCTTGAAACAACAACGATTAATTACTATTGCTATAAAACAAGCTCGTATTTTATCTTCGTTACCTTTTCTTAATAATGAGAAACAATTTGAGAAAACCGAGTCGATCCCTAGAACTACTGGTCCTAGAACCAGAAATAAATAGGCCTACTCCTCAATTGAATCAAAACAACTCTAATTGGAATTCAAAATCAGATTGATTGATGTTTTGTTCGAAAAAGCCGAGAGATTTGATTGTTGCGTCGTAATAGAATAAAAAAAAGAATGGGAGAAGAAGAAATCTGTTTTTTTTTGAAACGTGTTCGTTCATTCCTACTACTTATCTTATCATATTAATTTCTACTCTACCTTCCCGGAGGTCATTCTCCGGGGAACTCCGTTTAAATCATTCCGGTGAATTCCTTCCAATCTCCTTATTTGATGATCTCATTGGAAATCATGTAAAGACAATTCCTATTTGATATAGCTATTTGTGCAGGTATTTTACGATTAAGAAGCAACTGCCTCTTGTACAGATCATGTATTAATCGACTATAACTATAGGATACCCTATTCTCACGAGTTACTGCATTTATCCGAGTGATCCACAAACGACGAAAATCTCTCTTTCGCCTGCCTCTATCCCGATGAGTGGACACCAAAGCTCTCATTTTCTGTTGAGTAGTAGTTCGAGTAAGTCTTGAATGGGCCCCTCGAAAGGTTGATGCAAATAAACGAATTTTTGTTCGACGTCTCCGAGCTATATATCCTCGTCTAACTCTGGTCATTGAATCAAATTAAACTTTGATGAATAACTAATCGATTTCTTTTCTTTCAGTCATTCTTTTCCCCTCTCCTGGTTTATTAATAACAAAACGGATTCTTCCGATGTATAAAATAAAAATTCCAATGGCTTTTGCTACTATGACCTTCCCAACCACGATTTTTTATTTCTTCCAGGCATTTATTTCACCTCAAAATAAGAAATTTTACCGATATTTGGTATAAAATAGGTATAAAATAAATAGGTAGTAAATGTAAATGGATAAATAAATAAATAGTGGCTTCCATCGTTTCTATGGTTACTTCTTAAACGGTGAGGCCCTCTCTATACACCGGAGCCCCTTCCCTCATTTAATCAATGTTATTGGTAACTTGTACAGTTCACACTCTTTGGCTCTACCCATGAATTATCCAGTAATAGGTCTTTTCACAATGAGATCTATTCATACAGTGACGGCATTTAATTATGAAGGTTGGCTAGGTAGCTGACCCTGTTAGTCCGTTCTTGCAAGAGTAGGAGCATAATCTTTCTGCTTCTTAAATATCATTTCCCCCGCTTAATGGATAACCATTTGCTACCAATGGAGAATTGCTTTTCATCTCAAATCGAGGTGATTGGATTTGCACCAATGGAAACCATAAATTCCATACACAATAGAGGTATATGATAGATCTTTATTTTTAGATAGTGAATTTCCATTCTATCCCATTCATTGGTACTGGTCATTGAGACTGGAAAAATCGTCTCATTTGTTCTAACTCATGATCTGAACGAGTCGCACATACACCCTAGTACATGTTCCTCGACGCTGAGGACATCCTCGAAGAGCTGGGGATTTCGTGACATTTCTGATTGGCTGTCTTGTGTTTCTAATAAGTTGTTTAATAGTTGGCATGCTGAATCGTATACAGAATGGGCTGGTTTAGATCGATCCTAACCGGATGATTATGAATTACTTCCATTTACTATTTTATTTTACCCGGGTAAGAAGATAAAAGATCAAATCACGGTTCATTCGAATTATGATTCGAAATGGAATCACGGATTTATGCGAAATCCCCGGTATTTTCGACCGCTACAAGATCAACAATGCCATGAGCTTGGGCTTCTGCTGCTGACATAAAAACATCTCTTTCCATGTCTTCGGATACAACCCATAAAGGATTGCCCGTTCTTTGTACATAAACCCTTGTGAGGGTTTCGCGGAGTTTCAGTAGTTCTTCCGCTTCCAGGATAAATTCTCCTGTGGGTGCCTCATAAAAAGAACTAGCAGGTTGGTGGATCATAACCCTGATGATATAACATAATAAACAATTCCTCTATCTCGCATGATCGGGCGGATAAAGAATAACAAACAAGAAGAAAAAGATAGAATTGCACAACCGTACAGGCATCTTTTGTGCATTGCATACGGCTCTGCAATGGAATTTCTTTTTCCCTTCCATCGAAGAAAGAGACAAATAGAATCCATCAGACCCAGATCGTTGAATGATCCATTTACCATCCTTCCTTTCGTAGGAGTCAAAAAATACTATGATGGTTCCGTTGCTTTATATATTTATCTCGTCTGAGATTCAGCAATCCCAAAGTTTCTTTTTGATCCGATCAAATAAGGAAAAAAGAATCTTTTTTTTTTTTCATACTCTTTCATAACATAAATATCGGAAAGAGACTTCTGGTGTGGAAGCAAAAAGGTTTGTGACGCTGAAATGGAACCCCGATACATAAGATCAAATCGGAAATAACCTTTGTTTCATACTACTATCTCGATACATAATCTCATGTTATGAAAAAACGAGAATGGTTTGCTCATATCGAACTCGAAGTGCCATGCTATTATTACTTATTATTTATATTCCATATGGCGAAGGCATAGTCTTCTTTTTCTCTCAAATAAAAAACTCATTGGCGCCAAGCGTGAGGGAATGCTAGACGTTTGGTAATTTCTCCTCCGACCAGGATGAAAGATCCCATTGAAGCGGCTAATCCCATGCATATTGTATGCACATCTGGTGGCACAAATTGCATAGTATCATAAATAGATATTCCTGGTATTACCCATCCGCCGGGAGAGTTTATAAACAAATAAAGATCCCTGGTATCATCCTCTATGCTGAGATATACCATGAGACCAACAAGTTGATTCGAGATCTCGCTATCAACCTCTTGGCCTAAAAAAAGTAATCTTTCTCGATAAAGTCGGTTGATTAGGACAAAATTGTATCCTTTAGGAACCGTACACGCACCTTTGGATGCATACGGTTCAAAAAATAAAAATTGCGAAACAAAAAAAGAATCAATGTGTCGATTCCAGCCCTTTTCTCTTTTCGTAGCAGGGTTTTTCCTAACGAAGGGGCTTTTTCTTCCATTTTTCAAGAAACATGAGTTTTGACTTGACTTGCTTCCCTAGAATTCACTGAACTTATCGAACTAACCTCTCATTGATGTATTGTTTCATCGAGATCCAAATCACGATGTAATTTTCTTGTTCCTGAATGGGCCTCTTCAATTCTTTTAGGTTTATGCTCTACTCCGGGTAAAGATCTGCCCGAATTCTATTTGCACATATAGGACAAATAATCTCAGTACCACTTCTTTTTGCTACAACTTCTTTTTTTTTTCAATTCGTTTCATGTCTTCCGCCCAATATATGATGTATTCATCATATTACTCCATTGATTGGCAGTATGAGATCACTCATATGGTATAAAGGAATCATTTATGATACGAGTGGTAATCATACATAGATTACCAATTTGGTATTTTCTGAACGGAGCCTGTATACTTCATTTTATTGGTCCAAGCCAACCATAAATTCTTCTAATTGATAATATGGATCCCCCAATAAATTGATCTAATTGCACTTCACGCTCCGAATTATTGATGGTTCAATCAATCTTTCTTGGGCGAAAGAGAGGATATCTCCATCGGGGGAGAGAACGGGGAAATCCCATATGACCCAATATGTCTGACAAGTCGCACTATACGTCAACCCAAACTGCATCTTCCTCTCCAGGACTCCGAAAAGGTACTTTTGGAACACCAATGGGCATTAAATTAAAGAAAAAGAGGTTAAGTACTATACTTCACTTTGATGTGGAAACGTAACAACGGGTTTATTGTCTTCATAATATTGCCGTTTATCGTATTTTATCCATAGATTCGAAGGTTCATGGAGGAAGACAGAATGAAGAAAGAAAAATTCTTACGAATGGATCGTTTGAATGATGAACAAGTCTCTATGCATTCGCTCACAAAAAATGGGACCAGCCCCCATTGCGTATTGGTACTTATTGGGTATAGAATAGATCTGCTTCTCTTTGTTCCTACGAACAGAATTGTTCAATTATTACCAACGGAACGGAATAAATATTAACCCTTGCTTCGGGATAATCCACTGAAAAGGTGAGGTCCATAGCATAGTCTTTTCCAATGCGATAAAGTTACATAGTGTCTATTTTTTCTTTGATAAAGGGGTATTTCCATGGGTTTACCTTGGTATCGTGTTCATACCGTCGTATTGAATGATCCCGGTCGGTTGCTTTCTGTCCATATAATGCATACAGCTCTAGTTTCTGGTTGGGCCGGTTCGATGGCTTTATACGAATTAGCAGTTTTTGATCCCTCTGACCCCGTTCTTGATCCAATGTGGAGACAAGGTATGTTCGTTATCCCTTTCATGACTCGTTTAGGAATAAACAATTCATGGGGTGGTTGGAGTATCACAGGAGGAACTATAACGAATCCGGGTATTTGGAGTTACGAAGGTGTGGCCGGGGCACATATTGTGTTTTCTGGCTTGTGCTTCTTAGCAGCTATCTGGCATTGGGTGTATTGGGACCTAGAAATATTCTGTGATGAACGTACGGGAAAACCCTCTTTGGATTTGCCCAAGATCTTTGGAATTCATTTATTTCTCTCAGGGGTGGCTTGCTTTGGGTTTGGCGCATTTCATGTAACAGGCTTGTATGGTCCTGGAATATGGGTGTCCGATCCTTATGGCCTAACCGGAAAAGTACAATCTGTAAATCCAGCGTGGGGCGCGGAAGGTTTTGATCCTTTTGTTCCGGGAGGAATAGCCTCTCATCATATTGCAGCGGGGACATTGGGCATATTAGCGGGTCTATTCCATCTTAGTGTCCGCCCGCCCCAACGTCTATACAAAGGATTACGTATGGGCAATATTGAAACGGTCCTTTCCAGTAGTATCGCTGCTGTCTTTTTTGCAGCTTTCGTTGTTGCTGGAACTATGTGGTATGGTTCAGCAACTACCCCGATCGAATTATTTGGTCCCACTCGTTATCAGTGGGATCAGGGATACTTCCAGCAAGAAATATATCGAAGGGTTGGTGCCGGGCTAGCCGAAAATCTGAGTTTGTCGGAAGCTTGGTCTAAAATTCCCGAAAAATTAGCTTTTTATGATTACATCGGTAATAATCCGGCGAAAGGGGGATTATTCAGAGCAGGCTCAATGGATAACGGGGATGGAATAGCTGTTGGATGGTTAGGACACCCCATCTTTAGAGATAAAGAAGGGCATGAGCTTTTTGTACGTCGTATGCCTACTTTTTTTGAAACATTTCCAGTAGTTTTGGTAGACGGAGACGGAATTGTGAGAGCCGATGTTCCTTTTAGAAGGGCAGAATCAAAGTATAGTGTCGAACAGGTAGGTGTAACTGTTGAGTTCTATGGTGGCGAACTCAATGGAGTCAGT